CTGAATTAGACCAATGAAATTCTGTCTGCTATAATAATAACTAAAAAAGCACTTCTGAATTGATCTCATCCTTTAATAATTTTAATTTTTCTTTGTTGAGTAATAACTTAATCCTTCAATAAAATACTCTTTGTAAAAATATCAATAGATATTTCAACCCATTCTTTTTGATTACGAAAAAAAAAATTCTACACTAGTTCCTGAATAATGCCACGTTATCCCTATGAATATAGGAAAGAAGAAAAAGATCTTTTTTTTTCGTTCCTATTCTTCTTTCTGAAAAAGGGGGTTTCAAAAAAAGGATTATTTCGTTCCTGATAGTCATTTTTGAATCTGTGGATAGGAGCATACTCTGAATCGGAATCGTGGGTAGTACTGCTTGATCATTTCTACTAACTTAAAGCCCCAATTACTATTCTTTTTATGTTATGTAAAAATTCCTTTTGGATAATTTACATAACAAATCTCCATTACGAATCCTTTATGTATTTTGGTGTTCCTAACCATCCACTGATTTTTGCTCAATCACCCGTTATGGTAATACATAGAAAGGATAGTGAAAACTCTATACGGTTGATCTTTTGAGTTGAGCCCGCTTCAAGCCAGGATGACTAATCAACCAATCTTGGGGTAAAAGTCTTGCTTATATTTACTTTTTTTTAATTCTTGTACGTAGGAAATGAGACTCAATCTTTTTACTGCTAATTTCTAAGCTGTTTTCTTTCACTCATACAACTATCTGATTTAGGTCATCAAACTGAATGATGAATAAAAAAGGAGATATCTATTCAATTTCTTTTCGAAAAAGAAATAAAAGAGAATTTTCTGTTTTAACGAATCGCACGTAGAGATATTGATAACACACAAAGAGTTAATGGTATTTCATAACTAATCGATTGAGCAGCGGCTCGTAGACCACCTAAAAAAGAATATTTATTATTTGATCCATATCCTGACATAAGAAGTCCAATGGGAGCAATACTGGAAATGGCAATCCATAAAAAAACACCGATATTGAGATCAGATAAAACAAGGTGATAACTAAAAGGAATTACTGAATAACTTAGTAAAATGGATATCACTGCTATGGATGGTCCTATACTGAATAAACGAGTATCTCCTCTCGATGGAAAAAGATTCTCTTTGAAAATAAGTTTTGTCCCATCTGCTAAAGCTTGAAGAATTCCCAAAGGACCGGCGTATTCGGGACCAATACGTTGTTGTATTCCTGCAGATATTTCTCTTTCTAACCACACAATTACGAGTACACCTATTGTGATTCCCAATACAAGAGTCAAAATAGGTAAAAACATCCCTATGATTCCATAGACTTCTTTTAAAGATTCTAATCTAGAAAAAGAATTTATATTTTGTACTTCTGTTGTATCAATTATCATTTTAACGGTCAACTTCTCCCATAATGATATCTATGCTACCTAGTATTGTCATAATATCGGCCAATTTCATTCTTTTAACTAACTGAGGAATAATTTGCAAATTGATAAAACCAGGTGGACGAATTTTCCACCTCCAAGGAAAACCACTCTGATCTCCTATTAAAAAAATTCCCAATTCTCCCTTTGGGGCTTCAACTCTTACATAAAGTTCTTGCTTCGGTAATTCAAAAGTAGGAGAAGGTTTTTTACTAATGAATCGGTATTCAAAATCATTCCATTCGGGATCCCTTTCTCTAGCAAAGCACCGGGTTTCTAAATTCTCATAGGGCCCCCCTGGAATTCCTTCCAGGGACTGTTGGATAATTTTTATCGATTCCGTTATTTCACCGATTCGGACTAAATAGCGAGCTAATGAATCTCCTTCTTTTTGCCAATGGATTTCCCAATCCAATTCGTCGTAACATTCATAATGATCAACTTTACGAAGATCCCATTGGATTCCGGAAGCTCGTAGCATTGGTCCCGATAACCCCCAATTTATTGCTTCTTCTGGACCAATAATGCCTACCCCCTCAACTCGTTCTAAAAAAATAGGATTTCGCGTAATAAGTTTTTGATATTCAGAAACCGCTGTTAAAAAATAATCACAGAAATCCAAACATTTATCTATCCATCCATAAGGTAGATCGGCCGCTACTCCTCCGATACGAAAATAATTATGCATCATTCTCATACCGGTGGCAGCTTCGAATAGATCATATACTAATTCTCTTTCTCTGAAAATATAGAAAAAAGGGGTCTGTGCACCAATATCTGCCATAAAGGGGCCAAGCCATAACAGATGAGAAGCTATACGACTCAACTCTAACATAATTACTCTGATATAACTGGCTCTTTTAGGTACTTGAATATTTCCCAACTGTTCTGGTCCATTTACGGTTATTGCTTCTGTGAACATAGTAGCTAAATAATCCCAACGTGTTACATAAGGTAGATATTGTATAACTGTTCGATTTTCCGCAATTTTTTCCATTCCTCGGTGTAAATAACCCAATATTGGTTCACAATCAATAACATCTTCACCATCTAGAGTAAGGATGAGCCGAAGAACACCATGCATTGATGGGTGGTGAGGTCCCATATTGACTATCATGAGGTCTTTTCTTGTAGTTGTTCCATTCATAGGTTATTCCTCGATTCATTCTTTCATGAATTGCTGAAAATGAAAAGAAGTTCATTAAAATTCAAGATCTAATAAAAAAAATCAAATAATTCAAATTCCTTTTTCAATTAACGAGTTTTTGATTCCCGAATATTCAGCCGACTAATTAATTCTTTATAACGTATTTTATTTTTCTTTGACAAATAAGACAGCAGTCGTTGGCGTTTTCCCAGGATTTTACGTAGACCTCTCTGAGATAAATAATCTTTTCTGTGCAATTCCAAATGGGAAGTAAGTCTTCGTATCTTATTGGTGAAACGAAATACTTGAAATTCAACGGATCCCCTGTTTTCTTCTTTTTCTTCTTGTGAAAAAACCGAAATGAATGAATTTTTTACCATAAAACGGATTTTCTATCCTCTTTTTTTTTAATGGATTTTACTGATCAGTAAGAATAATGCTAGTCATTTTAATTTGGTATACACAATAATCTTAATTTCTTTATGAACTCCCAATTTTATCAAATAAAATTGGATTGATGAATTTGATTTTTCATTTTATTCGTATAGGAATACGAATATGAAAATTCGTATAGGAATAGGAAAGGATGATATGTTTCTACATTTAGAAAAGAGAAAAATTTGTGGATCTAATCTAATAATAAAATAAAAAATAAGAAGATTCCGGTAATCATTTATAGATCTATTGGATATTGATACATGCATTGAATTAGTATTTATGTATCAGACTGGAAGGGAAGACAATACATGGGGTGCAAGTTTTTGTTTCATATACCATACATATATGGTACAGAATATATATGAAAAACGCATAATTAACAAATTTGCAATCGTGGATACATATGTATCCTTATCATAGTGAAGCGACTCCCATTATTGGTATCAAACCAATATCGATTCATACAAGATAAATCTTCTAATCGATAATTAGGACAAAGAAAGAACTTTAATTTAATTAGTTTCTTTTTATCAAAATGTTTGCTTTTATCCGAAAATTCACCACCGTTTTTTACGTTGTTGCAACATACTGGATTTTTATGAATACCATTTCTCTTCCTCGAATTGAAACAAATTAGAATTCTTAATTCTCTACGTCCTTTAGTGGATAAAACTGTTTCGGGAACAAACAACAAATCATAATGATTTTTGTATCTATTTTCAGCCATTCTTTGATGTCTTGCAATGGATTTATCCAAATTAATCTTAGCAACATAGCTTTTTTTTCGGTATCTTTGATTAATTTGGGGCTTACTCTTATGAACCAATGAACTATTTAGACTTTGATATATAATAAATTGTCCGTCATTTTTGATAGACAAACGAACTGGTTCGATAATTAATATACCCTTTTTCATTAATTCTATAAGAGTTAAATCCTTTTGAATCATCAGAATATCTAAACTCATTTCTCCCCTTTGAATAGAGGATATAGCAATTTCTCTTGGATTTATCAGTCTAAGTAGGAGACAATATACTTTGATATTATTGATCATTCGTTGATTTAAAGAATCATCCCATCTCAATTGAAAACGTAAATACCTTTTTAGGAAAAAATCAAGCTCTGCTTCCGTGTTGCTCTTATATTGCTTTTTCTTTCTACGTTTTTTCATATCTGAGCTTGCATAATCTTCTTCAATATCTTTTTCTTGGTTTGAGAGAAGTGATCCAAGATTCGCTTGATTTTGTGCATCTGATTCAAGATTATCTCGACTTGTGGATTCTTTTTCTTCTTGATTTCTATTCTCTAATTCAATCGATTTTTTTTCATTCGAAAATAGAAAAAGATCCCTTTTGTTCTTTCGAGTGATATTTTTATTTTCACTAACATTTTCATTAAAATTTAAAAGAAGTAGTTGGATTGGTATGATCCAGGGTTTCATAATATATGTATTATAAAGCAGCACAAATTCTGGAAAGAACCAAAGTTTCAGATTCGATATGGGACGACTTAGTATTTCTTCATTCATTCCCATCCAATCAAAAAGGTCTTTTTTTTTGTTGGATGTCGTAATTCCTCCATTTTGGGAAATTTTAAGATAAAAAAGACCTTTTTGATCTATTTTATTAATTATTTTATCAATTATTTGATAATGATAATTATTAACCCCAGTCTTAGTATTTTTATTAGCATTGGGATCGATATTAATCCAGGACTCAATATCGACTTTATTTCTAAGACAAAAATCGAAAATTCTCCAATCAAAATATTTTCTATATGTAAATTGATCCAGATTCATAATATCATCATCTTCTAAATTAATAGAGATAGTACCTCCTAGCATATCAACTAATTTACCTTTTTTATATATCTTGTTGTAATTATAAGAAATCTCTTGCTTATTATTTAAACGTAATGGTGATACATAAATATATAAATCCTTCTTATTTTCATAATTAATCGATTTATATGAGAAAAGGTCATATCTATAGTATTTTTGAAAGTTATATTTTGAATTTGGTAATGAATTTGATTCAAAATCATTTAATTTTTTGTAATTAATTAATATTAATCGATCTTTTTCATCGGACTGCCTTTTGGTTAAATCTTTATTTTGCACTATACGTGTTTGATTGAATCTATTTCGCCATTTGTGTGATACTAATCGATACCATCTAATCGGAGATAAATCATATTGATAATGACCCCTTAACCAGTTTTTCCATTGAATCATTCCCGAATTCAAAATCTTTTTATGTTTTAATTCAGAATGAAAAATTCCTTGTGTTTCAAAATAATCCTTTATTTCATTTTTAAGAAAATGAGATGTTCCGTCATATTGAAGGATATATCTTAACTTATACAAGTTAAGAATTTGCGTTTGATATAATTGGTAAAATACATATGCTTGTGAGAAGGAGGATAAGAAAATCTTTGAATTTTGATTACTAATATCCGAAATTGATTTTTTGATAGTCCAAATAAAACGAATTGTATTTTTATTTGTTTTAAAAATTTTTTCTTTATTTATTTCATTATTGGAAATGTATTTCTCGATCATTTTTTTTGAATTATCAAAAAAAAGTTGTGTAGTGATCCTCGGAATATTAATGATACAGAGAAGTATATCTATGTATATCCTTTCAATTAAAAATTTGAAAAAATAATATGATTGACGGATTAATCGAACATTTCTTCTTTTGAATTTTTGCAAAATATTTTTTATTGATGTTAATAGTTTAGTAGAGTAACTTCTTTTATTAAAACTAATATTTCTATTTCTTTCCGGAGTTAAAAATCCTTTCTTCTTATCTTTTGTAATTTTTTCTATTTGATTCCTTATTGTGCTGGTTCTATCAGCCAGATCTTTCATTTTTTTTTCTGTCAATGAATAATCTGTCAAATCCATAAATCGAATTTGAATGGACGAGTCATTAATCGTTCCATTACTGATTATCCCATCTTTTTCTTTTTTAGTTTCACTCAATTTATCTATTTCTCTTAATCCAAATAATTGAATTGGGTTTCTTTTGGAAAGTTCTTTTATTATTCCTTTTAAAAATAGAATGTTTTTCATGATCCATTTGTTTCTTTCTTTTGAAAGGTTAAAAAAAAAAATTATTTTTTCTTTTAAAACCTGTATAACTAAAAAAGAATTCTTTTGCAATTTTATAATTTTTTTTCTGAGTTTTTTAAAAATGGGTTCAAAAAATGAACGTTGTTTTATGGGAGAACCAAAAGGAAGTTCAGTTTCCATTCCCCAAACTGTTAAAAAACAAAAATCGTTTTTTTGTCCTTTATTTCTCAGCGGATCCTTCTGGGAGGGTGTCACCTTAGATCTGTGCCAAGGTTTAAGGCAAAAAGGAAATAGGATCTTTATTTGAATACCGTCTGTCAACCAATTTTTTGGAAATTCGGTTTCTGATAATTGAACACCATTATAGGTGCATTTAACATGCATTTCTCTATTCCAATCTTTTAAGTCCTCGGACCACTCGGGAAATTGAAATAATAAGATACGGGCTATATTTTTAGCTATTATCAATGAAGGTAATAGAATATATTTTCTAAGAAAAGATTGGGTTACTAATAGGGATCCTCTTATTACTTGAGCAAATAAAATGCTATCCCAGGCTTCCGCTATTTCTATTCGTTCTTTCTCTTCTCTTTTGTATTCTTCTCTTTTTTCTTCCTCTTTTTTTTTCTCACTTTCCTTTGTCCTTTCCTCGGTATAACCCGAAATTCTTAATTCTGTTCTTTTTTTATCCATCCATTTTTTCAAAATGAATTTGATAATCCCGAATATATCCAAAGAAAAAAGGGGTTTGTCTATTCTGTCCAAAAAAAGAGGAGAATGCGCATTTGCTTGAAACAATTCACAAGTAACTGTTTTACGTCTTTGAGCACGCATAGAGCCTTTGATTATGTCTCGACGAAAATCCGATTGTTGTGAATAACGTATCAAAGCCACTTCGTCTGCTTGATCAGGATTATTAGTATTTTTGCTATTAGCATCAGTATTTTGCTGGTTATCAGTAAAAATCACTACACGTTTGGCTTTTCTGGAACGAATCTGATGATCCTCTGCCACGTTTTCTTCGTTTTCTCTCTCCTGTTGTTCCAAATCGTTGATTAATTTGTATGACCATGAAGGAACTTTTTTACTTATTTCTTTGATTCCAATAGATTTTTTTTTTATTCTTTTAGTTTTGGTCTTAGTTATAACTGCGTTAAAGAAAATTTTTATTTGATCTTCTGAATGAATTCTTCCTTGTTCGGTTTCTGGAAATGAAAATAAAGAAAGTTTTTTTTCTGTTGATAATGAATTTCTATCAAATGTATCTATTTGTTCTTCCAATTTTTCCTGATCAGCAGTAAAAAGTATACCATGAATCTTATTTATCCAACCTGTCTCGATGTAATTTTTTATGGAAATTTTATTTAGGTTTAGGATTGGGGATGAAAAAAAAAATTTGACCCTTC